AAGTTTAGTAATCTTCCAGAGGGGAAAAGTTTGAGTCTAGTTTATATTATTTTGGCGACATGGCCGAGTGGTAAGGCGGGGGACTGCAAATCCTTTTTCCCCAGTTCAAATCCGGGTGTCGCCTGATCAACACAAGACTCAAAATTCCTTATTATGTTCGGCCAATATATAACTCAATGGATTATTCCATCACAGACGTAAAAGAACTGTTGATACTTGCTTGATTCTAAGCATCTGTCGCTTCTCAAAACTCAAAAGGATTTAAATCCTTGCGTCTAAGATTCAAGATTCTAGTGTAAGAGACTTTTAAAGTCTTTCCAATACAATGGAGTGTCTACGGACTGGATCTTCTCGATCTTAGCTTAAATTGAACTAAGCTGGATAGGCAAGCGAATTAGTGGGTGTGAAAAGAGCAGGAAAATACTTTGGATACAGACTCATGAAAGCCTATAAATGCGCAGGCATTCAATCAATATTAGATTGAATGGTTAATTGGCTTTTTTAGAAAAAAGTGAAAAAAAGAAAGACTTTTTTCACTAACCTCTAGCCAAGAATGAAATAGGCTATCCCCCGATTGGTTCAAGAGTGACAATCGGGCGATAGTAAAAATGAAATCAAATAGGAAAGCTAGGGATGAATGATTGATCTTCATTCCATATTGTTTATGTCTTTTACTTATGAAGGTCAACAAAAGAAACAATAGATTTTATTATCTATGTGTTCAATTAATAACATTCCCTTACTACTTCCACGAACGGCAAGGCTTATTTTGTGTAGGCTTAATGTTTCCTGTTTCTACTAGAAAAATCATATAAAAATTTATTCGAAGTGTAGTTAGTGTATTGATTTATCAAGAGTCTTGGGTCAGAATCCTTTTTGACTGTTCACTATTGATCCACTATTATTAGTGAACAATAATGGACTAATTCCTTCATATTTATCGAAATAGAGGACATCATTCACATGGATATAGTAAGTCTTGCTTGGGCTGCTTTAATGGTAATCTTTACATTTTCCCTTTCACTCGTAGTGTGGGGACGAAGTGGACTCTAAGTACTACTAATTAAGGTGATGAATCAAACTTTATCAATTGTTTTCTAGATAGTTCTGTAAAGCGCTTTAAATTTTTACATTTGTTTATTTAATTCAAACATCTTTCTTTATTTCAAAGTTTCATTGTATTCTGGTCTGGTATAGTAATGTACTATATGACTAATACTCTTTTTTCAATCAAACAGATATTTCAACGATTCTCCTGGTCGTATTCCGAGAGTAAAGAGGATACAGAAAGAGATTCCAACCGAATTCTTACTAAATTCATAAACCAACCAAATTTTACCACATATATCGACAATGAGTAAGAGCGGATTCCCTTTTATTTCTTTTAAATGCTTCTTTTTGAAAAAGAAAGGAGTCCTTTTTTGAAAAGAAATAGATACACACTTTCGATGTTCAATCATTTTTACGACTCCGTTTCTAAATCCGAATAAGTTCCGTTCCCATGGAACTCCTTGAATTATTGGTTAGTGGTGTAACCAATTACTTCTTCATAATGTCAAAAAAATGACTAGGTGTTATATATACACATATTGCTTTTTACTTCATTGATTTTATTCTTTGGATGTCTATCAGGATTCATAGTTCCTATTTGAACTAAAAAAAACTATAAGAAACCCTGTAATTCGAATGGGAAGACTAAGATAAGAGTTGTCTTTGGCTTTTTTGAGCTTGATTGGAATCAATACAAATCAAATGGATGAAACAAAGAATTAGAATAGGGTAATATTAAGATTACATATACCTAATTCATATTCCATATATGATATATGAAGATCAATATTTTGATTGATCTATATTAATCTATAGAAGCCGACTTTCTATATTTCACTAAAACTAAAAAAGTTAATAGTATGGTAGAAAGAAATATATTCATCTTTCTTTCTACCATACTATCAGATCTCATAGAATATTGCTGATTGTCGTTCGCTCATTTCATTAAGAATCAAAAGACGAAGCTTTTATTTATTCATTTTTTATTTATTCAATCATTAATAAGAACTAAGAATAAGAAGTCAAGTTTCATTCAAATTAATTATTTTGACTTATGGTTTTTACATATATGATAAGTAAAAAGGCAGTAGGAACGAGAATGAACAGTGCAGTAGCAATAAATGCAAGAATATTTACTTCCATAATATCATTATTTCTCTTTTTTTTTATTTCACAATAACTCGGGATTTAATCCCATAGAGATGAGGAATCAATCTTTCGCCGGGAAATTCAATGAGATGAATTACATCGCGATGATATTGAATCAGATCAATATCATGAATAAGAATACCTGAGCTATCAAATGGATTAATCGTCAAGAATTGAATAGTATAACATAGGAGGGTCCTTTATCCATACCGAATAAAAAATTGTATTTTGGATTAATGATCCAATCAAGACTTTTTTAGTTCTTATCCGGTTTTCTCTTCTTGCCTTTATATATTATAATATACCAACAATCTATCACCTTTTTTGTACAATCATCCAATCAAGTATTTTTTCCCATTTGGGCACTTTTTTTGGTTACCAACCCATCGACGTGAAATGAAAAAAGGACCGAGTTAAGTTCGAAATTCCTTTTTGAAGGTTAATGATCTAGCTTTCTTGGCAACTAAAGAAGTCTGACAAAGATGAATCTTGGTCTTGGTATAAAAGATCGAATATTCCATAAAATTCACTATTTTTTTGGTTGTTTCTTTGGACCCGAAGGAAAAAAGGATGCATTCCCTTACTCGGTGGGACGAGATTCTTTTTAGTAATTAAGATTCCACACAATTGGAACCAAAAAATGGGTTTAACTCGAATGGGTTCCCTCAGGGTAACTATGTTTAATTCATTTTCTAATGTTAGTGCAAAAACTTCTCCTAGTAAAAAAAACATATAGTATTTTTATATATTACAAGGATGAGGAGCAATAAAAAAAATGCAGTAGAGTATCTACTGGAATTATGAATATGCTGCCCCCAATAATTGGACTAATTCACATATGTCTCTCTCCCACCAATTGTTACTATTTAAAATAGAACGGATTTGTTTGATGATAAATGCTAAAAAATAACTAAAGCTTACTTTTGGGAATGAAATTCTGTTCCCTATACCCTTTTCTCCGAAAAAGAAGGGATGAATTGAGTATATATTGAATACGTCGGGACTGACGGGGCTCGAACCCGCAGCTTCCGCCTTGACAGGGCGGTGCTCTTACCAATTGAACTACAATCCCCCTAAAAAGTCTATCTCTATTATTTTGATTTCATGCAAAGCCCCTTTATTTTGAATTACGGCGTTGGAACAGGGATCCGCGTATCTATTGATAGTGCTGTGAATGCTTAGTGATAACAACACGGATTACTAGTAATCCGTGTTGTTATTCTCAAATCGATTGAGAATCCATTTTTCAAGGAAAAAGAGAAAATAAAAAAATAGAAGTAGGGCGGAAAGTTTTTACTTTTTTTCCTGCGTATTCGTTCTTTCTGGAAAATAAATGGGTTATATCCATTCATGGTGGATCAGCGCTTTTTTGGGCCGAGCTGGATTTGAACCAGCGTAGACATATTGCCAACGAATTTACAGTCCGTCCCCATTAACCGCTCGGGCATCGACCCAGGAACAATCACTTCTAAGGTTATTTAGAATCCATGATCAACTTCCTTTCATAGTACCCTACCCCCAGGGGAAGTCGAATCCCCGCTGCCTCCTTGAAAGAGAGATGTCCTGAACCACTAGACGATGGGGGCATGTTTTTCTGACCGACCCATACTATGCTCATAATATGACTAGTTTTTCTAAATTGTCAATATAATAGAATAATATGACTAGATCTGACGGATCTTCCTGTCGTTCATGATTCCATATAATTTATTGATTCCTTGTTTCTAGTCCTGAATCATTGATTCAAATCGCCATTCTATTTTCTCTATATGGATTCTATAGAAATTAGAAAAATTGCGAATTGATTCTAGAAATCTAGAAAGTGAGATTCTTTTCTTTTTATTATTTATTATCTAATAAAAAGACCAAAAGAATATGAAGTTTAAGATACTTGCATGGAGTAATTTGTCTTTAAGAAAAGGTTTTAACTTAATTTCTTCGACTTTTCATTCATTGATTTACCTTTGTTAAGATGATATATACCTATCTATATCTCCCCACTAAACTAGGAAATTTAAAAAAGAGAAATGGAAATCCGGAATAAAAAGTAAGCTACAAATTTTTACCTAATAAATTTGGTTCAGAAGACAAGTAGAATCTCTTGATCATATGATTCGATGAAAGATCTTGGATCTATGCCTAAATCAAATTGGGAAGTACATGTATCAAGTGAATTAAGTTCGGATGGGGGAAATTCAATAAAAGTAATTAGGGCCATTGTGAAATTGCAACAATTTATTGCATTGATATCAATAAACCTTTTCTTTTTAACTATACTAGGTAAAGAAAAACGGAATATTCCACAACCCGTTATGAGTCTATTGCATATACGTATGTATAGAATATATGTACATATATCGAGTTTATCCGTATAGTGACTCAGTCAGGAATTGAAAAAAAAAAGCCCTTTTAACTCAGTGGTAGAGTAACGCCATGGTAAGGCGTAAGTCATCGGTTCAAATCCGATAGGGGGCTTTCGGGGTTTTCATAACCCTCCTTTCTTAGTATTCATATTTGGAGAATACAGATATTCCTTCTATTAGTATTTAGAAATACTCATAATAAAAAAAACCGTATAATTTGATCCTAATAAGTTGTTATTCTTATGAGTTAGAATAATTAGAGTTATCAATTTTGAACGTTTGTTTATTCTATTTTTTTATTATAATATATTTTTTATAATTTTTATAATGAATAAGAATTAAGAATAAGTCGGCTCTTGAATTACCATATAGTCCTAATAGTTCTATTTTACATTATTCGAATCAAATCTATTTCTAAATCAACAAACGAAAAAGTAA